GAATCTGAGGAATCAGACCGGGTCGGCTTACTAATGGGATGCCCAAATGTGTTACAAAAACGCGCCTTATTCAATGATCCAATCAGAGGAATAATTGGAACGGTTGTATCGAACTTCTTCAGAGCATTGTCTATTAGAAATGAATTTTCTAGCATTTGACTCCGTACCACCAAAGGATTTAGCCGCACACTGGAAAGATAGCCCAGAAAGTTGATAGAATGCTGGTATAAGTGCTTTATATGAATCCTTCCCGGTGGAGACCACATGTGAAAATGAAATTGCCATAAATTGACAAGGTAATATTTCCATTTAGTCATTAGAAGAGGCGTATCCTTTGAAGCCAGAATATATTTTCCTCGATATCTAACAGAATGCATGAAAGGATCCTTGAACAACCATAAGATATCCTGAAAATCATTAGCCAAGACTTCGACAAGATCTTCTACTTTTCGATAGAAATATATTCGCTCAAGAAAGACTCCAGAAGATGTTAATCGTAAATGAGAAGATTGGTTACGGAGAAAAAAGAAGATGGATTCATATTCAAATATATGAGAATTATATAGGAACAAGAATAATCTTGAATTACTTTTTGAAAAAATGGAAATAGATTTCTTTGGAGTAATAAGACTATTCCAATTAAAATATTCGTGTAGAAAGAAACGTAATAAATGTAAAGAAGAGGCATCTTTTACCCAGTAGCGAAGGGTTTGAACCAAGATTTCTGGGCGAATAGGATGGGGTATTAGTACATCTAACACATAATTTAAATGTGAAAATTTGTCCTCGAAAAAAGGAAATATTGAATGAATTGATTGGAAATTAGGAGATTTTGCTATTTCTTTCCCTTCTAAGAAGGATACTAATCCTAGGGAAAATGGAATTTCCACAATGACTGCAAATACCTCTGATATCATTTGAGAATCCAAATTATTGTTGTGTGCAATAATTTTATTTTGGTTAGAATCATTAGCAGAAATACTCAAATGAATCGGTTGATACATTCGAGTAATTAAACGTTTCACACTTAGTGAACTAGATTTATTGTCATAACTCCCATTTTGCAACGAAATCCTCGATCTATTGAAATCATGATCATGAGCAAGCGCATAAATATACTCCCGAAAAAGCAATGGGTATAGGAAGTCGTGTTGCTGAGATCTATCTAGTTCTAAATATACTTGAAATTCCTCCATTTGAAATTCGATTGAAACCAAAGGTAAGGGATTTATTGGGTTATCAAATGATGCATGGGGTTATCAAATGATACATAGTGCGATACAGTCAAAACAAGGTATTGTAGTAAAAAAAATGGATACCTTGGAAACGGGTAGACTCATCACCGGATTCTCTATCCTCTCATTTTCCATTTCATTTAATTGGTTTATCTTTGTTATAGTATAAACAGGGTGGTTAGAAATCCTTTATTTTTTAACTCCAATCGCTCTTTTGATTTTGGAAAAAAAAAATATCTTTATCAATATACTGCTTCTTCTACACATTCATCTCCAACCCCTAAAAGGGACTAACTAATAGTTAGGACTCATTAAAAAATCGATAATCTACTCATGGTAAAACCGTTCCCCGCATTAGGAACTAATATCTTTTTAACGTTTAATTAGATCGGGTAATCAGTCAAATTAAATTAAGAAAGAAGCTCGTTGCTTTTCGTTTCCCTATAATTGGGACATAAGGCTCTATCCATTTATTCACTCGACCCAACTTTGAATTCCATTTCTTTTGTTCCCACAAAGAATTCAAACCCGGTTTTGTACCGATTGAATAGGAAGAAAATATTCTCAAAATTCTCCAGTGATACGACATGCTGGTTTTTCCATTCATTCCTTTCAGGATCAGTCGTGGTCTTACAAACTCTCCCGATGGTATGGACGAATTCTTTGCTTCATAGAAATGTGTAAAAGACGCTAGCCGCACTTAAAAGCCGAGTACTCTACCGTTGAGTTAGCAACCCGAATAATTCGAATGGGTAGATACAACCGAAATCAAAATAAAATCAAAGAAATTGAAATTGAATTTCACAACTCAATCAAAATATTAAACTAGAAAGAACTCTCATAAAAAACTTTCTAATCGACTCGGAACATAAAAAAAACAATTAAATGAATTAACTGAACAGATCAGAAATTCTTATGTTATCCAGTGGTATTCTTTTTTTTTTTGACTAAAAAAAAGCTTCTTATAGAACAGTAAATCCAACGAACCCGTCATTTGAATGAAGTAAAGAAAAAAACCAAACCTATACCTATGGTATGGGATGGAGATAAACAGATCCATTTATCTACGATGAAATTATATTTCTTCGATATACTGTTGTCAATATGACTGTTAATGTTAAATATGAATCGTGAAAAAAGAATAGAAAACAATGGCGAAAACAAAAAAAACCAAATAATTTAATATATATTTAATATATATAAATAGATAAATAGAAATAATTTCTAAATATTTGAAATAAATCTAAAAGCAAAACGACTTGTACTGAATTTGCACTACATAGATAATATACATATCCAAATGAATCCAAAAGAGGTGTAGGCGAAAGAATAAGAATAAATTAAGGAAAAAAGGGGGGGTTAGTAAAGAAAAAGTTATCCAAAACTATATAGGAGTCATCCACACCCTCTTTTTTTTTGTTCTATTCCTTAATAGAATTTCGTTTGATTAAGACTAAGTTGCGTAAAAACACCTGCCTTTTTTGAAATATCATGAACAGTTCCTGTAGGTTGAGCGCCTTTTTCAAGGAAAGATAGAATAGCAGGAACATTTAAATGGGTTTTATTATTTATCGGATCATAAAAACCCACTTTCCGAAGATCTCTTCCTTCTCTTCGGGATCGAACATCAATTGCAACGATTCGATAAAAGGCTCATTGGGATAGATGTAGATGAACAATACCCCCCCTAGAAACGTATAAGAAGTTTTCTCCTCGTACGGCTCGAGAAAAAGAAAAAATGATTCGAAGTTATTATGTATCAAATTAGAATGTCAAATAGATCTATAAAATCATCAAATCAATTCTAGATTTAAGTCTTTCGTTTTTTTTTTTCTTCTGTTTCGAAAAAGAAGAAAAAAAGTATTTGTACTCTCATAACTCAAGTTGGATAACTTTCAAATAGCCAAAAAAAATCCTTAGGCAATCTCATTTTTTGAGTGGTCTCTAACCCCCTTTTTGTTTGTCTCCTTTCGAATCGATTTTTGGATTCTGCATTCTGATCTAATTGTTGAGACAATTGAAAACGGTATTTCCTTGTTCCAGGATCTTTTATCTTTGTCTTGAATCATTGGGTTTAGACATTACTTCGGTGATCTTTAATCGTTTTAAAAAACGGCAGCAACACACCCCTTTTTGTGATTTCTTTCTATCAAAGAATCATACGAACAATTGATTCTTGCATGATACACTTTTGATCGAAAGAGTTTTACCAATTGAAAAGAATTTGCCTTTTTGATTGCAAAAGTTCTCGAATTGGCTCCTTTCGATTTAGATATCAAAAAATATACTTACGAAGTTTGTTCCAACTTATTAATTGGTATTAACCCTAGACCCTTGCCCCTGAGAAATAAATAAATACTTTCTACTCGAGCTCCATCATGTACTATTTACATTACAACTCAACAAAAAACATTGGCGAGGATTGTAGTAGAACAGAACAAAGGATGTCGAGCCAAGAGCCCATTCATTCCTAGATAATCTAAAATCAAAAATGGTGGATGTAAAAAAATCCACAGCTGATCATGTCCTTCAAGTCGCACGTTGCTTTCTACCACATCGTTTCAAACGAAGTTTTACCATAACATTTCTCTAGTTTGGAACCGGTATGTAATTGATTCAATTATGGAATCGTGAATAGTCATTGCTTCGGTCGATACACAGTACTTTTTCCTTCTATATTTCCTTCTATATGAATATATGAAAGGAATAGAGAATTTATGAAGAAAAAGTCTCAGTAAGAATTCAATTTAACTCTCTTTGTATGAATGCAATATTGTTATTGTTTTTATTTATAAATAACACGAATAAAAAAGAATTCTTTTTGAATCCGCGTTGCATCTTCAACTTATTTAATTGAAAATAATTTTCTACCTCGACACACCATTTGAATAAAGTTTTACTAAAGATTGTACTTGATCATCATAAGAGAGATAAATCCATATTCGAATTGAACTGATTTAAAACAGATAAATAGATCGAAAAGCAAATTTTTTCTAGATTGGATAGAAAAGACTAATGAAAGGGAATACTTAGGTTGTTATTCTTTCATCCTCAAAGAGAAAATCCGAATTGCAAACAAAAAATCGACGATTTCCGTATCTATTAGATTAGACTGAACAGTTTTCATTGGAAGTCATTATGGGTATTCTATGTTAAAGTAAAATATTTAACAGTAAGGTAAAGGTTCAGAAATACAAATCTTTTTCAAAATAAAGACGAAAGAACGCTATCGCTGAAATAGAAGGATAGCAATCGATGCATAGAAGCATTTCATCAATTTATGCATACTTTCTTTGGCTTGGTCTTGAGGTTGAATAATCTTTACCTAAAATGAAAATTACTAATTAATTAATTAAAATTTTTCAAATTTCAAGTAAATAAGATGTATGAATCGCCCCTGTCTCAATTGTTATTACATAGATTTCCAATTATTCATTAGAACCAAACACAAAATACCTAAAAATGAGGGTAAAAACCCATTAGATATGGAACTTGAGTATTTTTTAATCAAATTTTGACAGACATAGATATTCAAATTGATATCTTCCATCGCCCACTAACTCTTATCTACTCTCACTCTCAATTCATTCTGTGGGGATGATGAATCATAAATAAAAAAAGATCCTATTTTACAGGATGCTAGACTATTTTGTATAAGATAGAAAACCAAAAAGAAAACGGTGCAGATTAAGTCATTAACTAGTCTTAGTCTTAAGAGACTTAATCACTTTGATTGAATTCAATCAGTATCAGAAATACCCTCTTGTTTCGAATTACGAAATGAAAGGAGAATAATTGGGCTGTCTTATTCTTATTCAAAAAAAGATAGGGAATAAAGAGGCTTTCCCGTTTCGATTTAGAATTCTCCTTGAAAATTCAACTAGCTATGAGACGTAAGGCTTTTCTAAAGAACGAACTTAAATCCAAAAGGATTTAGGGGGGGTCATAAGCTAAATAAAAGGCCCATCCGACTTTTTTTTTAATTCAACCTCTTGTTCTTGGGATCTATGTTCCCATCTTACCCGGATCACAAATGGATTCAGTTACGTTTTATGAACTCGATTCAATTTGTTAAAAAAGATCTGATTCAGAGAAGAATTTTGAAAAATTAGAAGTAAGAAGTACATTTTATCAAAAATTAGACTCTTAAATAGAAGGTTGCTCACAAGGGTAAGTTTTATTCGGATATATATTAGAGTCCGCTCTGGGACGGAAGGATTCGAACCTCCGAATAGCGGGACCAAAACCCGTTGCCTTACCACTTGGCCACGCCCCATTTCAATTTCTATTCAATACTAACTAAAGATTAATATTGGTATTGGTTGTTCGTCAATTCCCGTTCCAATCCCTATGAAATAAATTCGATTCTTGTTTTAGTCTTAGGATTTTGACACGTTTTGACACGTGTAGATGTCGAATTAAACCAAATTTATTGATCATTACATATAATTCAATTAAGATATTGTATGAAAGTATCATTTCTTCTATTCTCTTGTGAGAATTGAAGAATTTTTGTTTTGATTGGTTCGGTTCAAAAAAGTATTTTTTTTTGTTTACCTTACTTTCTTTTCTTCCTTTTTACCTTATTCTTCATTTTTACCGTCTATCAATAACATATTAATAACTCAATCAAAATACAATTATCTCTAAGAACAAAATGTTTGTTATGCTTAATATCTTTAGTTTGATCTATATCTGTCTTAATTATGCCCTTGATTTGAATAGTTTGTTATTCGCCAAATTGCCCGAGGCCTACGCTTTTTTGAATCCAATTGTAGATGTTATGCCAGTAATACCTCTTTTCTTTTTTCTCTTAGCCTTTGTTTGGCAAGCTGCTGTAAGTTTTCGATGAGATCTTTAATACTGTCCTAGAAAAATTCATGATTTATTCGAGTTCGCGAAAAAAAATTGTAACAATTGATAAGATCAGATGAGTCTTACAATATGAACAAACCCTCAATTCAAAGGGTCAAATTCTTGGATAGCCGCGAGAATTTTTGATCCCCTTCCAATTGTGTGAATTTCTGAAAACTCTTTTCGATTTCTAGAAATTCTAAAAGCGCTTCATTTCTTGGTGTCAAAATAGGATATGTAGTATAAAAATAGAGAATCTATTCTCGTTTTCCCCAAAAAACAGATTTGGAGATTGTGTAATGCTTACTCTCAAACTCTTTGTTTACACCGTAGTGATATTCTTTGTTTCTCTCTTCATCTTCGGCTTCCTATCTAATGATCCAGGACGTAATCCTGGACGTGAAGAATAAAAAATAAGAAGATTTTCCTTGCTTTATTATTCGAAATGTTCTTAAGATTTTCTCTATTCCGCATCTTTAAATAAAAAAAAAAGGTTCGCTAAATTAGAATTTGAAAGATAACAAGCCCTCGGCGGAAACGGAAAGAGAGGGATTCGAACCCTCGGTACGAATAACTCGTACAACGGATTAGCAATCCGACGCTTTAATCCACTCAGCCATCTCTCCTAATTGAAAAAAAAAAAAAGACAATTACTATGTTCCATTACACAAAAAATAATGTTTGAAAAAAGCCCTTCTTTGCTTTATTTATTATCTAATTTCTTATAGAAATTAATATATATATAAATATATTATTATATAGCCTATCTTATATAGATTACTATTATATAGCCTATCTTATATAGATTACTTAGTATAGATTATAGATTATTTTTTTAGATTATTTTGTATTATACAGATAGATACAACTTTTTAGATATATACAACTTTTATTAGCAATCCTATTTTTAGAAAATGAAAATAAAGGACTCAAAAAAGATATCTCGAATCAAAATAGAAAAAGAAAAGAAAATAAAGAATATCTCTTAAATTTCGTTCAAAAGGGCCTTTTTTTGATTTCCACGGCCTGGCCTGGCAGTATCCAGCCGGGCCTTCTTTTTCTTTGTTTTGTTCCAATGAACCATACCGCTGAATCCTAAATAAAATGATTTATTTGGATTTGATTAAAAAAAAAAAAGAAATACTTGGTTTTTTGTTATTGTATTCAAACAAGAATCAAAAAAAGGACTATTTCCAGGGCTATGATGATATAAAATCAAAGTGTCATTTCTTATTATTTTCTTATTCTTTCATTTCCATTTCTTTTTTTTTGATTATTATTTCCATTTCCTTTCATTTTTAGTGGAAAGGGAGAAAAATGGAACTATGGATTTTTACACAATCCATTTTTATGTTATGACTTAAGTTGTTTTGTCGAGCCAGATCTGTCAAAACTCCTTCAACAGAGCAAC